TTCTGCTTTTTCCCCCAAAAAAGCGAGCCTTTTTTTATACAAAGGATTTACTTCTTACTAATAGAATTTAGCCTCTGTTTTTCTTTAGATCTCTTGTTTCACTCCGATAGTATAATAAATCAAGTCAATGCAAAGGAAATGAATCCATTTATATACTATTAAATAAGTGAAATATATAAAATAAAACATAAATAATAAAAATTATGCCACATCACTTATTCTTTGTACTGGATCTTACGGAGCCTGTTCATACATGATATGATTAAGTTTGATCATAGAAAAAGAAGATTCTCTTCAAACGAACCAGCCTGTACTTCTGTATGGGGCTTTCACGCTGGTTGGAACAAAGACACATTTTTGGTTGGGAATTCAAATGTGGCAGATAAAAATATATATTCTGCACAGCCTGATCAATAGTTCAAGTCACACACTCCCATAATCCATTTAATCTTCCAAAAATTCACTTCAACTATGAGTGTCGAATAAAATAAATAATAAACTTATTTATTTTTATAGAGCTGAAGAGACATATCCAAATACATATCTTATTCTTGTCAATAAGACATATTTGTAGCAATAAAATACTTTTGTTTCTTCCCGAAGTAATGAATGATTGATTAAAAATAGCTATGAGAGACTATCTATAAAGGGCCAGAAATACCTTGCTTCCGTATCATTAGGAAATGCATTAACATAAATACGGCAGTAAGAAGAGGTAATACAAAAGTGTGTAAACTATAAAAACGAGTCAAAGTGGATTGTCCCACACTAGCACTTCCGCGCAATAACTCTACCACGGGCGACCCTATTACAGGAATAGCTTCTGGCACGCCTGTTACAATTTTTACAGCCCAATAACCAATTTGGTCCCACGGTAAGGAATAACCAGTTACACCAAAAGATGCGGTCAATACAGCCAAAACCACACCGGTAACCCAAGTCAATTCACGAGGTTTTTTAAAGCCCCCCGTGAGATACACACGAAATACGTGTAGGATCATCATGAGTACCATCATACTTGCCGACCATCGATGAACTGATCGGATTAACCAACCAAAGTTAGCTTCAGTCATTATATATTGAACAGAAGCAAAAGCATCCGTAACTGTCGGACGATAATAAAAAGTCATAGCAAACCCTGTAGCTACTTGTACTAAAAAACAAGTAAGCGTAATTCCTCCTAGACAATAAAATATGTTGACATGAGGAGGAACATATTTACTAGTTATATCATCAGCAATTGCCTGAATCTCAAGACGTTCTTCGAACCAATCATAGATTTTATTGAGATAGGTAAACCGAGGTACTCCCCTCTGAGAACCGTATATGAGAATTTCATCTCGTACGGCTCGAACATAAAGACCAAAATAAAAAATTCTATCGGATACGTGTTTGAAACTGCCTAATTGTACAATTCACTCTTTTCTGACGATACGAACGAATAAAAACCCGAAAGTTATTTATTGTGGTTATAATGCCAACATATCAAGTCGGCTCCTTCATTTATATGTTGAGGCCTCTTGAATCTTCTATAATTTCCTATTTTTGTTATTTTTTTTTTGTGTGTAATGAGACTTTACAACTGTTTTATTTATTATTGATAGGAATTCTCTTGTTAAAACCTATGAATGAATTACAACCTCAGGTTCATATTAGAACCACGATGAGTCAATAAAACCCAGTCAAACTAAGCCCGCAAATTCCGTGAGTAAGAACCATTGGATCATCATTTATTCAATGAAAATAGATAATGACTAAAAATCAAAAGGTATCTTTGGATTTTGATCAAAATACGCATAAACAAGAGTTTAAAAAAGATGTGCCGGCCACGAAGTCTGAATATTAAGTATGAATCATAGTTCTAAATACTTTGTAATATTATATATATATTCCGTGCTTCAGATACGAGCATATAATGAGAATATCTGACGAAATAAAACCATCTCTATCAAGATCACAGACCTACCTCTGTACTATCTATAGGATCCATTCTAACAAGTCACACACTCATATTCCGGAAATACAGAAACAAAGAAATTTCACGGTCGAACTGCCAAATCTATGGGATAAAAATAAGGGATCTGCCTTAGCTTGCTAATTAACTTAATAGAATCTAATTCATTGAAATTCCATCCAGTAAAATAGAAGAATTATAAATCTCCAAAATAATAGACAAGAATATGGCAAATAAAGCCATTGCAATACCCATTAACGGCGTAGTTCCCCACCCAGGAGCTACTTTACCATATTCTGAATTCAACGGTTTCAATAAAGCCCCGACACTAGTTCGTCTTGAACCAGATCTAGAACTACCCTCAACGGTTTGTGTAGCCATAAATCCTATTTTATATTCATTGAGATCTGTTGACTTTGTATACCATTCGGTTGTAAATAAATGATCTTAGCATAGACCATTGTGGTCTTGAAATTATATAAAAATGGAAACAGCTACATTAGTTGCCATCTTTCTATCTGGTTTACTTGTAAGTTTTACTGGGTACGCCTTATATACTGCTTTTGGGCAACCCTCCCAACAACTAAGAGATCCATTCGAGGAACACGGAGACTAGTTGAAGTAATGAGCCTTCCCATTTTGGAAGGTTCATTACTTTCAATTGAGATACTGAAAAATCATTTTGTTTTTTTAGTTGGAACTTTAGGCGGTTCTCGAAAAAAGATAGCGAAAAAAATTATTCCTAGAGTTGAGACTAAGAGGAATGTATAAACCAAAGCTTCCATAGATTCAAGCGTAATTTACAATTATAGCTTCCATACCTGTTTATTTGAGATCGTCTTCCGGATAAAGAAAGAGCAAGACAAGAGTCAAAGATTCAAATCAAGCTTTTTTGGTAGCCTATATCAAAATACAAAAAATATATATCTATTGTATCAGACTACTTGTCTTTTTGTAGTTGGGTCTCCAAGTTTTTGGAATGCTCCAAATTCCACTTGAGCATCCAAATCCGGGTCAATACCAGCAAAAACATCCCTGAACAAGGTTCGAGCGCCATGCCAAATGTGTCCGAAGAAGAAGAGCAGAGCAAAAGAAGCATGTCCAAAAGTAAACCAACCCCTCGGACTGCTACGAAAAACACCATCGGATTTCAAAGTAGCACGATCTAATTCAAAAATTTCCCCCAATTGAGCACGTCTAGCATATTTTTTCACAGTAGCAGGATCACCATAACTTACTCCATTGAGTTCACCACCATAGAACTCAACAGTTACACCTACTTGTTCGACACTATATTTCGATTCCGCCCTTCTAAAAGGAACATCGGCTCTAACAATTCCGTCTCCATCTACCAAAACAACTGGAAATGTTTCAAAAAAAGTAGGCATACGACGTACAAAAAGTTCACGACCTTCTTTATCCTTAAAGATAGGGTGTCCTAACCACCCAACAGCTATTCCATCCCCGCTATCCATTGAGCCCGCTCTGAATAATCCCCCTTTTGCAGGATTATTGCCGATGTAATCATAAAAAACCAATTTTTCGGGAATTTTAGACCAAGCTTCAGATAAACTTTGCTTTTCAGCTAACCCTGCACTAACTCTTCGATATATTTCTTGTTGGAAATAGCCTTGATCCCATTGATAACGAGTGGGACCAAATAATTCAATCGGGGTAGTTGCTGAGCCATACCACATAGTTCCAGCAACTACAAAAGCTGCAAAAAAGACGGCAGCGATACTACTGGAAAGGACGGTTTCAATATTTCCCATACGTAATCCTTTGTATAGACGTTGGGGCGGACGGACACTAAGATGGAATAGACCCGCTAATATGCCCAAAGTTCCTGCTGCAATATGATGAGAAGCAATTCCTCCCGGAACAAAAGGATCAAAACCTTCCACACCCCACGCTGGATTTACAGCTTGTACCCTCCCCGTTAGTCCATAAGGATCGGATACCCATATTCCGGGACCATACAATCCTGTTACATGAAATGCGCCAAAACCAAAGCAAGCCACCCCTGAGAGAAATAAATGAATTCCAAAGATCTTGGGCAAATCCAAAGAGGGTTTCCCTGTCCGTTCATCACTAAATATTTCTAGATCCCAATACACCCAATGCCAAATAGCTGCTAAAAAGCACAAGCCAGAAAACACAATATGTGCACCAGCCACACCTTCGTAACTCCAAATACCCGGATTTGTTAGAGTCCCCCCTGTGATATTCCAACCACCCCAGGAATTGGTTATTCCTAAACGAGTCATAAAGGGTATAACGAACATACCCTGTCTCCACATTGGATCAAGAACAGGGTCAGAAGGATCAAAAACAGCTAATTCGTATAGAGCCATGGAACCGGCCCAACCAGCAACCAGAGCAGTATGCATTATATGGACAGAAATTAAACGGCCGGGATCATTCAATACAACCGTATGAACACGATACCAAGGCAAACCCATAAAAATACTCCCTTTTTTCAATTAAAAATAGCCGCTATGTAACTTTATTGCACTGTAAAAAAACTATACTATGGACCTTACTTTAAGTTTTTAGTGGATTATCTTGAGGAAAGGATTCAAATTTGTTCTATTCTTTTAGTAAGAATATCTATTAAAAAAAAAAAAGAATTCTTTTGTTCCTAGGAAGAAAAAGAAGCAGATTTATTCTACACCCGATAAGTACAAATACGCAATGGTAGTCCGGTGATACTTTTTTATATGATTAACTGCATCTATATTTGTTCATCATCCCAAGGAAAATTCCTATTTGTAAAAAATTGCTTTTATTCATTCTGTCTTACTTTATTTATGAACTTATTATTTTTTTTATCTCTGGATAAAATATTAGTAAGACAATAAATACATTTTTACGCTTTCACATCAAAGTGAAATATAGTACTTAATTTTTCTTTCGTTTAATGCCTATTGGTGTTCCAAAAGTACCTTTTCGAAGTCCTGGAGAAGAAGATGCATCGTGGGTTGACGTATAGTGCGACTTGTCAGATCTATTTGGTTATATGGGATTTCCCCGTTCTCTTACCCGATTGAGATATCCCCTCTTTCGCCCAAGAAAGATTGATTCAATCATCAAAAATTTGGAGCGTGAAATGCAAAGTAGAAAAAATATATTTATTAGGGGCTATACAGATTAATATTAGCAATTAGACTAATTTATGGTTGTTTTGGTTCGAACAATAAAAGGAAATATTCAGCAGGCTCCGTTTAGAAAAAACCAATTGTTAATATATAATATATCTATGATTTCTAGTTAATATAATATTTTATTATATTTATAATATAAAAATACAAGTGATCTCAAACTGTTAATAAATTAAGTAATATGATAAATGCATTGAATATTAGAGTTGGGGAGAGACATGAAAAAATTTTTAATTAAAAAAAAATCGTAGCAAAAAGAAGTAGTAGTTAGGTATTTGGCCTATATATACAAATCAAAACCGGTTAGATCTTTACTCGGAGTAGAGCATAAACCTAAAAGAATTCAAGAGGACCATTTAGGAACAAGAAAATTACATCGTAATTTGGATTAAATTCTGATGTAAAGAATACATCAATAAGAAGTTAGTACGAAAAGTTTAGTGAATTTTTATTTCTAAAAAAACTAGAATCTACACATTGATTCTTTTTTTTCGCGATGTGTATTGAACCGTATGCATTAAAAGATGCATGTACGGTTCCGAGGGAATACAATTTTAGCCCACTCAACCGACTTTATCGAGAAAGATTTCTTTTTTTAGGACAAGATGTGGATACCGAGATCTCAAATCAACTTATTGGTCTTATGGTATATCTCAGTATAGAGGATGATACCAAAGATCTGTATTTGTTTATAAACTCTCCTGGTGGATGGGTAATACCTGGATTAGGTATTTATGATACTATGCAATTTGTTCAACCAGACGTACAAACAATATGCATAGGATTAGCCGCGTCAATGGGCTCCTTTATTCTGGTCGGAGGAGAAATTACCAAACGTCTAGCATTCCCGCACGCTTAGCGCCACTGAGTTTTTTATTTGAGAAAAAAAAAGAAAACAAGACTATGCCTTCGCGATATATGAAATAGGACTATTAAGTAATAATAGCATGGCACTTTGAATTCGATATTAAATTATTAAAAGTTTTTTTTTAATTTTAAAAATAGTTAACTTATGTATCGAAAGAGTAGTATGAGATAAAGGGCATTTCCTATTTTATCTGATATAATATAGTAGGAGACACTTTTGAGCGTCACAAACTTTTTTGTTTTCACACCAAAAAACTCTTAACAATATATTGTTCTGAAAGAATACAAAAAAAAGTAAACTTTGGGATTGCTAAATTATAGAGGAAATGTATATATAAAGCAACGGAACCATCGTAGTATTTTTTTAACTACTCCAAAAAGAAGGGTGGTTAGTGGATCATTTACCTATGTGAATATGATAACCACTATAATTTTATATTTCTTCAATTTAAGGTAAATAAAGTTAATCCATTATGCAGCCGTATGCAATATGGAAAAGATGCTCGTACGGTTGTTCAAATTTATCTTTTTTATATAGTTTTATTAGATTAATATTATTCTTTCTTTCACGCTAGAATAAGAATAATTTAAGATGTTATTTCATCAGGGTAATGATCCATCAACCTTCTAGTTCTTTTTATCAGGCATCGACGGGTGATTTTATCTTGGAAGCAGAAGAACTACTGACGCTGCGCGAAACCCTCACAAAGGTTTATGTACAAAGAACGGGCAAATCCTTATGGGTTGTTTCCGAAGATATGGAAAGAGATGTTTTTATGTCAGCAATAGAAGCCCAAACTCACGGACTTGTTGATCTTGTAGCGGTTTAATAAAAATAAGATAGATTTTACGAAAGTAAAAGTATATATATAATGTGATATTTTACCTTCTTACTGGAGTTAATAGATTCAATAAAAAAGGATTCATAATTATCCGGTTAGGATCGATCTAAACCATCCCATTCTGTTATATGATTCAACATGCCAACTATTAAACAACTTATTAGAAACACACGCCAGCCAATTAAAAAGGTCACCAAATCTCCCGCTCTTGGAGGATGTCCTCAGCGACGAGGAACTTGTACTAGGGTGTATGTGTGACTCGTTCAGATCATGGACTACGCAAAAATGAAAATGAATAAAGTATAAGTAATGATAAATAGTGATATGGGAGAGAATGTAAGAAGACCATTCATTATACATACTAAAAAGGAAAATATTAAAAAAAATATAGCATATCCTTTCCTTCGATTGCGCTATCAAATTAATTTATGGTTGACATTGGTACAAATCCAATCATTTACACTTATAATTTAAGATGAGAAAGAATTCCCCATTGATAGAAAATGGTATTCATTAAGCAGGGAAATACGATTTAAAAAGCAAAAAGATTATACCCTTAACTCTTGACTCCTGCAAGAACGGACTAACAAGGTCAGCTACTCAGCGAATCCTCATAATAAAAAAAAAATACCGTTACTGTATAGGTTAGTCTTTTTGTGAAAAACCCATTACTGGATAATAATAGGTAGAGCCAAAAGGTGTAAACTGTACAAGTTAACAATAAGAAAGATTGATTAAATGAAATGAGGGAGAAGGCTCCGGTGTATAGAGAGGACCTCACCGTTAAGAAGCAACCATAAAAACGAAGGAAACCACTATACCTATTTTATTTACTATGTTTTTGATATCTAGTATCAATAATAAAATTTATTATTTCGAGGCGAAAAGCCTAGAAATAAATCGTGGTCAGGAAGGTTATAGTAGCAAAAGACATTGGAAATTTTTTTTATACACTGGAAGAATCCGTTTTGTTATTAATAAATTAGGAAAGGTAAAGTAAATAACTGAAAGAAAATAAATCAATTAGTTATTCACCAAAGTTTCATTTATTCAATGACTAGAATTAAACGCGGATATATTGCCCGAAGACGTAGAACCAAAATTCGTTTATTTGCGGCAAGTTTTAAAGGGGCTCGCTCAAGACTTTCTCGGACTATTATTCAACAGAAAATAAGAGCTTTGGTTTCGGCTCATCAAGATAGAGGTAGGCAAAAGATAAATTTTCGTCGTTTGTGGATTACTCGGATAAATGCGGTAATTCGAACCAATAAACTATACTATAGTTATAGTCGATTAATACACAATCTGTACAAGGGGCGCTTGCTTCTTAATCGTAAAATACTTGCACAGATTGCTATATTAAATAGGAATTGTCTTTATATGATTTACAACGAGATCTTAAAAGAAGATAAAGAGATTGCGAGGAATCCAGTGTAATGTTTCTCTTATGAGTGAATTTGAGAAGGTAGAGTATAAATTAGTATAAAAAATATAGGATATCATATGATAAAGTCGTCACAATAAATAAACACGTTCAATAAAAAAGGATTCATTTTTCAAATAAAAAAAAAAATCAATGCGCATTTGAAGTCAAGTCGGATTGAAGTTTTTTTGATTCAATTGAAGAGCAAGCTTATTTATTTTGAATTCTAAGGTCTGTAGTTCTAGAAGTTGACTCATTTCTTTCAAATTGTTTCTCATTATTAAGAAAAGGTAACAAAGATAAAATACGAGCTTGTTTTATAGCAATAGTAATTAATCGTTGTTGTTTTAAGGTTAATCTATTCACTCGCCTAGATAATATCTTTCCTTGTTCACTAATAAATCGACTAATTAAACTCATATTTCTATAATCAATTCGATCCCCCGATTGTATCGGGGGCAAACGCCTACGAAAAGATCGCTTAAATTTAAGAAGGAGCCGCTTGGATTTAGCCATTTGGTTTTATTCATTGTCTTGAAAATCCTAATTATATTTTGATTGAATCAGAAATGATTTCAAATTAAAAAAAGGATGGTTTATTTTATATTTAACAAAATATAGGATCCGTTATATATTTTTTTCTATAAATAAAATAATATTAATTTAATATATATATAAATTGCTATAAAAAATATGTAGTTTTTCGTCTTCTTTGGAAAGCAAGGCGGACGCGCAAGCGGTCGATTAGATCTATTTCTTTATCTCCCCGTGAATCGTATGTTTGTAACAAGAGGTACAGAATTTTCTCAATTCCAATCGACTAGGCGTATTATGTCGATTTTTTTGAGTAATATATCGGGAAATGCCCAGTGATTCCTTATTAACGCGGCTTCGAACACAAGAGATACATTCCAAAATAATCGTTACTCGAGCATCTTTACCCTTGGCCATGAACCTCCTTTGGATTTTTGATTGACTCAACCGTTCTCTTTTTCCATTTTCCCAAGCTAAGAAGAAAGAAAAAATATACGTTGCTAAAGTAAAATACAATTATGAAAGATTTCCTCGCAATCTATCAATATAGTAATAATAAGTAATATAATGATTTCTAACTTTATACTTATAATTGATGTACAATATTTAATTTTTCATTGAATTCTCTTGTATGATATAGTATTGTTATTATAAGTATTGCTTTTTATTTCTCACACTATTATAAAAGAATTTATTTTTGGTCTCGAAACCCTGAGTTCGTAGTTTGACTAGGGTGAATCCGCTTTTATTCATTTAAATTATTATAAAAAATAAAAAAAAGTATTAGTCAAAGATTTTTTATTATAGCTCTTATTTTATTCTATTCACCCCTTTCACGTCTCACTTACTATAATGAAAAAAGGGGAATATTAATGCATCCGGAAATAACCGATTGATCTCTATCAATAAACCTGCTAAAGAACCAAACCATAGAGTACTTACTACAGGTGCCACGGAAAGGTATGTTTTTAGATTTCGCATTTTAATTTTAGGTCCTCCTTCTTTTTTTTTTTGTGATTTTATTCTAATTTGTAATACATAATAGTAATACATATATGACCATATGTGTATATGTAGTTAATGACTGACACTCGTATTTCAACGTAGAATACCTAACGCAGATTGAAATGTACAACAATTCGGTAAAAATTAGCAATTATCTTAAAAAAAGGCATCCTGTTCTATTTGAGAATTCCCGACAACTACTCGTTTTTTTATG